AAAAAACATCTATGTAACCGCGATTATACGACCAATCATATATCACATTTATTATTTTAACCCCCAAAACTTGCATTTTATTAGGAACCCTTTTAACAAATGAATTAAATAAATTCAAATTTTGTAAAGATGAATAAACAGGCTTATATAAAAAGGACGCTATAAGTATTCCGCAATAAGCTATACTGACCGAAAAAACTGCGTTTGTGAGAAATTCATACCAATCGACAGAGTGGGTTCGGTTTTGATGTAAAAGGTTTATGGACGGAGTTAACAATTTGGATAATATATCTAAATCCATTCCTTCATAATTGAAGAAAGGAATTCCAATGGCCCCAACGAATAACGTAAATAAAACCAATACAAGCATGGGAAATAACATAGTATTGTCCGACTCATGGGGATATGAGAAAGTTTTTTTAGTGCCAAAATGAGTAATACTAATAAAAGGCTGCACCATGCTTCTTACATTTTCATTACTATCAATTCGATATGTGTTTAAAAAAGGAGCCTTTTCGTTGTTTTTGATCATTAATAAATCGAATAAACGAAAGTTTGTTTTCATAATTTTAGGTCCTTCTTTACCCCACAGAGACATTGAATAGAATGAGCTGCTTTTTTTGCCACTGTAATTTTGAAAATAAACGTTTAAATGTCCTTCAAAAGTAAGTAAATAGATCCGAAACATATAAAAGGCGGTTAATCCTGCCGTAGAATAAGCTATTATTGCAAAAATCGGTGAATACAACCAACTATCACTAAGAATTTCATCTTTGGACCAAAAACAAGCAAGAGGTGGAATACCACAAAGAGAAAGTGTACCTAATAAAAAAGAAGTTTTTGTAATTGGTACATGTTTTCTTAAACCGCCCATAAGAACCATATTCTGACTTTTATCTGGAGAATACCCAACAATAGCTTCCATCGAATGAATAATAGATCCAGATCCTAAAAACAACAATGCTTTCGAATAAGCATGAGTAATCAAATGAAATAAAGCAGCTTGATAAGAACCCATACCTAAAGCTAACATCATATAACCCAATTGAGACATTGTAGAATAAGCTAAACCTCTCTTAATATCTTTTTGAGCAAGAGCTAAAGTAGCTCCTAAAAACAATGTTATTATACCGATCAAAGATATTAGATTTAATATGTAAGGTATAGCTATGAAAAGAGGAAGAAGCCGAGCTACAAGAAAAATTCCTGCTGCTACCATCGTAGCAGCATGTATAAGAGCCGAAATAGGGGTAGGCCCTTCCATGGCATCGGGTAACCAGACATGAAGGGGAAATTGAGCAGATTTCGCAACCGCGCCGGCAAATAATAGGAAGGCACATAAAGTAACAAATAAAGGATTAACTTCATTATTATAAACCAAGTTGTTGAATATTTCAAACAAATCCCGAAATTCAAAACTACCCGTTATCCAATAAAAACCCAAAATTCCTAATAATAACCCAAAATCCCCGACACGATTAGTTACAAACGCTTTTTGACAAGCATTCGCCGCACTAGGTCGGGTGAACCAAAAACCTATTAATAGATAAGAACACATTCCAACTAATTCCCAAAAAATATAAATTTGTATTAAATTAGAACTAGTAACTAATCCCAACATTGAAGTATTGGAAAAACTCATATAAGCAAAAAATCTCACATATCCCCGATCATGAGACATATAATTGTCACTATAAATAAGAACCATAATCCCAACACTAGTGATTAATATTGACATAATAGAAGTAAGTGGATCAACCAAGCAGCCAAACTCTAAAGAAAAATCATTATTGATGGTCCAAGACCATACATATTGATAAACAGAATTGTTATTTAGTTGCTGAATAAAGAAATGGGCTGAAAAAATCATAACTATACTTAATAATAAAACACTCGGAAAAGCCCACATACGGCGAAGATTTTTAGTTGCCGTTGGAAAAAGTAGAAGTCCAGCTCCTATTAACATAGGAACTGGAAGTGGAATGAACGGTATGATCCATGAATATTGATATGTATATTCCATATAAAAATAAATAAAAAAATTATCTTAATTAATTGTTTCTGATTCACCAGTTCTTATTTCTTTTCTTTTGAAAGCGATCGATTAATAAAAAAAATTAAGATATATAAAATAAAACTTAAATAGAATTTCCCAGGTTTAATTATTCGGAATCTTTCCAAACTACTTCAAATATTTCAAATGAAGATGAAGAGTTAGGGTTAGTCAAATGATATGAACAATTTACAAGTGAAAAATAAATATGTACTTTGGTTTATTATTAGTTTATTATTAATATTGAATTGTTAATATGAAATTAAAATTATTAAGTCCAATTTTATGAAGATAAAAACGAAAAATTGCAATTTCGGTCTAATTATTACGTATTACAATAATTTATTTCTATCTATAGAGCAAGGATAAATAATGACAGCAAAAAAGTATTTAATATGAATCATAGGGCCCATAACTTGACTCATAAAACCTATTTCCCATAAAACAAAACCAATTTATTGCAGTTTGGTTCGGCTATTCCCAATCATTAAGAAATTTTTTTAGAACTAATTGATTGTCTTCCATTACAATAAAAGCTATTTGTAGGAAATGCTTTGGTATCCCACACTTTTTTTATGTAAAATAAAAAGGAGGGGCAAAAAAATGGCTTTTAGAAAGTATTTTGTATATTTTAATCAATTAACTACTAGGCTTAGGCTCATTCGAGTTTGAAAATGAAAATTCCTTTCTTCGAACTTGACCAATTTAATTAATATAATAGAAAAAGAAAATTTATTACATTTTTTTTTTATTAAGCAGGAGAGGGATTGAGTTTTTAAATCTTTCGATGTATTTTATTACATGTAAGAATGGAACATGACAAAACTAGAAAGCAAAGACCCAACCCCTTTTGTTTGTATTTTTTATTTTATCAACCTCAATCTATTCTATTTGGCATAGTAGATCTTATTGTTCTTAGTAATATTTTAGACTATTTTTCCATACACCTTTTATGATGAGGGGAATGTAATTTAGAGAATAGCTAGCTAGAGATATAGTAAAGAACAATTGATTTTGAACAATAGATGTCTTTCACATCCAACCGATGAACCGATTATAATTTAAAAATGGCAGTGCCAAAAAAGCGCACCTCTAGTTCAAAAAAACGTATTCGTAAAAATATTTGGAAAAGGAAAGGGTATTGGGCAGCATTGAAAGCTTTTTCGTTAGCGAAATCTCTTTCTACCGGTAGCTCAAAAAGTTTTTTTTGTGTGACAAATAAATAATCAAACAATAGACTAAATAATGTGAATCGGTCTAATTCAAAAAAGAGTCTCATTTTTGTTATAATTTATTTATAAGTTTTTTTTTTTCTAAAGTTTAGAAGTTATCAAGATTATAAATAATATTAATCTAATAATAATAGATAATAATCTAAATTACTATTTCATTTTTATTTAATAAAAAAAAATTATTTCCATTCTCTAATGTTTTAACCTGATCAATAACAATATAAAATGGAATTCATTTTGTTTTGTTATTTTTTAGTAGAAATAATAATTCGGTTGTCTACTGAATTCAAAAAGTGAATGGTATTCTTTTGTTTGAAAAAAGAATAAACGCAAGCACAAGGTTTCACCTTTTGTTTTGGTATGTTTTATCATTTTCAAGATGGGGATTATCACCTTCCCCATCGACTTGACTCGATAATCAATTTACTTTTTAGTTCTATCCATGGATTGAAGTCAAAATTATCTAGTTCAAAATGTTCCGTTTTATTTTCAGGAGACCATAAAGTAATAAACTATGAAACGAAAAACCCCGTTGTTAGTTAAGTTAAAAAACGGATATCCTAAAATAAATAAAAAACAAAACTATTATTAAGAATAATTAATATTATTAACGAAAACGTTTAGATTAAATGCCGCCTAATTTTGAAACAAATTTTTAGTCATCAATTTGAATGTTTCCTAAAAAATATTGAATTAACCCCCTCAATCTCGACGATTGAATAAAAATAGGTTATTATGATTTCGAATAAGCCGCTATGGTGAAATCGGTAGACACGCTGCTCTTAGGAAGCAGTGCTAGAGCATCTCGGTTCGAGTCCGAGTAGCGGCATGTCTTTTTCTAAAAGAGTAAGCCCTATAATGAATTCAATTCCCTATTTCAATTCCTATAATTGAGGCCCCCCTTTTAATAAATTTTATGATATTTTCAACTTTAGAGCGTATATTAACTCATATATCCTTTTCGATCATTTCAATTGTAATTACAATTCATTTGATAACTTTATTTGTCGATGAAATCGTAGGACTATATGATTCATCAGAAAAGGGGATGATAGCTACTTTTTTCTGCATAACAGGATTATTAGTTACTCGTTGGATTTATTTTGGGCATTTACCATTAAGCGATTTATATGAATCATTAATTTTTCTTTCGTGGGGTTTTTCCATTATTCATATGATTCCGTATTTTAAAAAACAAAAAAACCATTTAAGCGCAATAACGGCGCCAAGTGTTATTTTTACCCAGGGTTTCGCTACTTCAGGTCTTTTAACCGAAATGCATCAATCCGCAATATTAGTACCTGCTCTCCAATCCCATTGGTTAATGATGCACGTAAGTATGATGGTATTGGGCTATGCAGCTCTTTTGTGTGGATCATTATTATCACTAGCTCTTCTAGTCATTACATTTCGAAAATTCATAAGGATTTTTAGTAAAAGCAATAATTTATTAACGGAGTCGTTTTCCTTTGGTGAGATTCAATACGTGAATGAAAGAAACAATGTGTTACAAAACACTTCTTTGATTTCTTCTCAGAATTATTACAGATATCAATTAATTCAACAATTGGATCGATGGAGTTATCGTATTATTAGTTTAGGGTTTATCCTTTTAACCATAGGTATTCTTTCGGGAGCAGTATGGGCTAATGAAGCATGGGGATCCTATTGGAATTGGGATCCAAAAGAGACTTGGGCATTTATTACTTGGACCATATTTGCGATTTATTTACATATTCGAACAAATAAAAATTATGAAAGCGTAAATTCTGCAATTGTGGCCTCAATGGGCTTTCTTATAATTTGGATATGCTATTTTGGGGTTAATCTATTAGGAATAGGGTTACATAGTTATGGTTCATTTACATTACCATCTAATTGAATAAGGTACTTGACAACTAGAAGCCTAGGGCAGCATACGTATATATATGAAACCCTCATGTAAACCATCAAGAACCATTTGAATCATTCCATTTCCATTACTTGATTCAAATGGTTCTCGAAAATGTCAAAAATATCTGGTTATATATAGAATTCCAATTTTTTTATTTAACTTAAAAACAGAAAAATACTTTTTTTGTACAATGAACGATTTTAAAAATCATCAGGTTTTTTATTTTGGTTTATTGACAAAAACTATCTATAAAAAAAATTTGATATAATAGCTTCGACCTTGTCAACTGATAATGAGAAAACGAAATCGGGATAAATACCAATACCTATTACAGGTAAAAGGATAGAAATAGAAATAAATAACTCTCGCGGTCCAGAATCAAAAAAATAAGAGTTTGGGGCATTAAAAAGCTTGTATCCATAGAACATCTGGCGTAACATAGATAATGAATAAATAGGAGTTAATATCATTCCAATTGCCATTACAAAAGTAATTAATACTTTTGTCATTAAAAGATATTTTTGGCTAGTAAGTATTCCAAAAAAAACTATCAATTCGGCAACAAAACCGCTCATGCCCGGTAATGCAAGCGAAGCCATTGATAAGATACTGAAAGCCGTGAATATTTTTGGAATTGCGATAGCCATTCCGCCCATTTCGTCGAGATAAATAAGTCGTATTCGATCATAACTCGTTCCGGCCAAGAAAAAAAGCGCAGCGCCAATAAATCCGTGAGAAATTATTTGTAAAATGGCCCCATTGAGCCCTGTATCGCTTATAGAACCAATTCCTATAATTATGAAACCCATATGAGATACAGAGGAATAGGCTATTCTTTTTTTTAAATTACGCTGACCAGGAGATGTTAAAGCTGCATAGATAATTTGAATTGTGCCTACTATCATCAACCAGGGAGAAAATATAGAATGGGCATGGGGTAATAATTCCATATTGATCCGAACCAACCCATACGCTCCCATTTTTAATAAGATTCCGGCTAAAAGCATACAAGTACTATAATGTGCCTCTCCATGGGTGTCTGGTAACCATGTGTGTAGGGGTATGATCGGTGATTTGACAGCAAAAGCAATAAGAAATCCAATATAGAATATTATTTCCAGGGCTACAGGATACGATTGATTAGCTGATGTTTCAAAATTTAATGTCGGTTCATTGGAGCCATATAAACCAATACCCAGAACTCCTATTAATAAAAAAACAGAACCTCCGGCAGTGTACAAAATAAATTTTGTAGCTGAATACAAACGTTTCTTTCCCCCCCACATGGATAGAAGTAGATAAACGGGAATTAATTCTAACTCCCACATGATGAAAAAAAGTAAAAGGTCTTGAGAAGAAAATGGTCCTATTTGACCGCTATACATTGCTAACATTAGGAAATGGAATAGTCGGGAATCTCGAGTAACGGGCCAAGCCGCTAAAGTAGCTAAAGTTGTGATAAATCCTGTCAGTAAAATGGGTCCTATAGAAATTCCATCTATTCCCAATCTCCAGTAAAAATCAAAAAAATTGATCCATTGATAATTCTCCGTTAGTTGCATTAACGGATCATCCAATTGGAAATGATAACCGAATGCATAGGTTGTTAGAAGGAGTTCCGTTATGCATATAGATATAGTATACCATCTTATTACCTTATTTCCTCTATGAGGAAGAAAGAAAATTAAGGAACCCGCGGTTATTGGCAAAACTACAACTAGTGTTAACCAAGGAAAATTATTCATAGTAAAAACAAAATAAACTTGGACCAGAAAAACCCGTGCTCGAAATAAATATATTTTGAGCGCGGGTTTTTGTCGGTAAAGGTAAAAAAATCAAATGTATTCGAGTAGGGTTTTCTGGAACGTATTAATAAGCTAGACCCATACTTCGAGTTGTTTCATGCCATAAATAAACGCGAACACTCAAGAAATCCGTTGGACAGGCGGATTCACATCTCTTACAACCGACACAGTCCTCTGTTCTTGGAGCAGAAGCGATTTGCTTAGCTTTACATCCGTCCCAAGGTATCATTTCTAATACATCGGTTGGGCAGGCTCGGACACATTGAGTACACCCTATACACGTATCATAAATCTTTACTGAGTGTGACATTGGATCTATAAATTTTTGAACGTCAGAAATTTTCGATCTAGTAAATTTGTAAATGAATCATATATTTAAACACCAGATGAATCAATAATTTACCAGAAATTTTGAAGCAATCTACTTCTGGATCGACTCGCGCGATAGAGCCAAGATACTTTGATTTCTTACATTTTCGAAAATGTGGATTAGATTTAATGTATGGGCATGCTAATTTGAATTTATGAATATTCTAATTTCTATGAGAATATTCTAATTTCTATGATTAATACTACTTATTCAACAAATTCGATTGATTGATACGAGTTGATTTTCTGTTACGATAAATTGACGAAACAATAGCCGGTCCAATAGCTGCTTCAGCGGCGGCAATAGCTATAACAAAAATGGAGAAAATATTTCCTTTTAATTGCCGGCTATCAAAAAAATCAGAAAATGTTACGAAATTTATATTAACCGCATTCAGTATAAGTTCAAGACACATAAGGGCTCTAACCATATTTCGGCTCGTGATCAATCCATAGATACCGATAGAAAATAAGTAGGCACTCAAAACAAGTACATGCTCGAGCATCATTGACTAACTCCTTATCAATTTTGATTCATTTCAATATGAACTGAACAACAATTCAACAGATTCAATTGACTAGAATATAAAGTCCGGAACAAAGGAATATATTGTATTAGTAATAGATTAAATAAAAGAATTTTTATTTTGAGTTTTAGACATAACCAATTTTAAAATGGAAGATAAAAAAATGTAATAACACAGAACAGAGTTGAATTTTGATTACTGTTGCTAATTCTAGAGATTTATTACTGGCGCGCTACGGCAATTGCGCCTATCAAAGCGACTAAAAGAATTATCGAAATGAATTCAAATGGAAGAAAAAAATCTGTTGATAAATGAATTCCAATTTGTTGACTATTACTTATCAAATCTTGCTCTATAATCTGGTTTGATCTTGTAGTCCAAATAATCCCGTACCATGACGTATCCGTAATAGTAATCATTAGTAAAACAAAAATACTTGTACAAACAGGCAAAGTAATCCCATCCCCAACAGTCCAAAGATTAAAATCTTTGTAATACTCTGAACCATTCATGAACATCACAGCAAATACAATTAAAACATTTATAGCTCCCACGTAAATAAGAAGTTGTGCAGCAGCTACAAAATAGGAGTTTAATAGAATATAGAATAAGGATATACAAACAAGAACCAGTCCCAATGAAAAGGCAGAATAAATGGGGTTGGTAAATAATACCACACCTATACCTCCTAGTATAAGACCCGATCCCAGAAAGACTAAAAGAAAATCATGTATTGGTCCAGGCAAATCCATTATATGTAAAATAAGAGATAAATAAATCTAAATGTTTTTCATGACCTTATTGAGACCCGACCAGAAAAATTTTTTTTTTTGAGAAATTCCTAATTAAATCCTAAGAGATATGACTAAATGTAGGTACAATTATTGGGCTAATTTTATTCTTTATCTGAAGGAATAGTTCGAATCCGAAATTTTTTATAATTTTTTATTTCGAAATATATACAGATATATTAATTAATAGATTTTCAATCCAAATTAAGGCTCGATTCTTATCAACCAATCAATAGTTGGAATTTGTAGTTATTGACCAAACAAAACGAAAGAACCTTTATTTCTTTAAATTAGACCAAAAACCAACCTTAGTATTGTTAAAGTAATTCTTAGTATTGTTAAAGTAATTGGAAATTATTCTTTAATCACGAGATTTACTTATTTTTTATTTGAGGCGAATTAAAAATTGTTCGAATTGTATAATCGTCAATTACTGACATCGGTAAACGACCCAAAGCAATTTGATTATAATTTAATTCGTGACGATCATAAGTAGAAAGTTCATATTCTTCAGTCATTGATAAACAATTTGTTGGACAATACTCAACACAATTACCACAAAATATACAGATTCCGAAATCAATACTGTAATTAAGTAATCGTTTCTTTCGAATATCCGTTTCCAATTTCCAATCAACAACGGGTAGATCTATAGGACATACACGAACACATACTTCACAAGCAATACATTTATCAAATTCAAAATGAATTCGACCACGGAAACGCTCCGCGGTGATTAATTTTTCATAAGGATATTGAATAGTTACGGGTAAACGATTTGCGTGAGATAAAGTAATCATGAAACTTTGACCAATGTACCTTGCAGCCCGTATTGTTTGTTGACCATAATTCATGAACCCAGTTACCATAGAAAACATATCGTGAATATATATATATGAATTATTTTATGTTTGTTTATTTCTCTTGTTTGAGACAAATTGTGAATATAGAATATTCCTTTATAGCGAAAAGAGTTGGGAAGAAGTTGTTAATAATAGATTACCGAGAGAGATCGGTAAAAGAAATTTCCATCCAAGATTTAATAGTTGGTCCATTCTTAGCCTCGGCAAAGTCCATCTTGTTGTGATAGGAATGAACAAGAACAAATAAGTTTTAGTTAATGTAATAAAGATACCAATTGTCGCTCCAAAGACTCCACCCAGTTTATTTATTTCAAAAAACTCAGAAACATATATGTCTGGAATAGAGATATTCCAACCTCCCAAGTAAAGAACTGTTACAAATAATGAAGAAACTAATAGGTTTAGATAGGAAGCAACATAAAATAAACCAAATTTGATACCCGAGTATTCGGTTTGATAACCTGCTACTAATTCTTCTTCTGCTTCTGGTAAATCAAAAGGTAATCTCTCACATTCTGCTAGGGAAGAGATGAGAAAAATGAGAAACCCTATAGGCTGACGCCACAAATTCCACCCCCCCAAACCATATTTTGATTGCGCCTCAACTATATCAATTGTACTTGAACTGTTAGATAATCATAGTCGGTGATACCATCACTGTTACCATCGCTATTACAGAACCGTACATGAGATTTTCACCTCATACGGCTCCTTGAAGGCCATAAATAAATCTAAGGACCGGGTAAGTATTATTTTATCTTGATATGTTTGTAGGATGGATAAGGTCAAACTTTATTGGACGGTCCAAAATTAGACCAATCGAATTCTGTCTGTTATAATTATTAGTTTTATATAATTCTTATTTTAATAATTAAATAAAATAAATAAATTAATAATAAAAAAAAAACAAAGTACTTCTGAATTGATCTCACCCCTTCTTTAATAATTTCAATTCTTCTTTGTTGAGTAATAACTTAATTCTTCAATAAAATACTTCTTGTAGAAATATAACTAGCCCGTCGTTTTTACTTATGAAAAAGAATTCCATATTAATTCATGAATTATGATACATATTCTATATATGAATATGGATATGGAAAAGGATAAAAAAGATATTTTTTTATTGGAATTGGGTTTCTTTCTCTTTTTTTTTTTTTCATTCCTATTCTTCTTTCTATTTCTGAAAAAAAGAGGGCTTACAAAATAAAGGATTTTTTCGTTCCCAATAGTTATGTATTTAATCGGTGGATAGGAGCATACTCTGGATTGGAATCGTGCCTTGGGGAGTACTGCCTAATAATTTCTACCAACCTTAAGCCCCAATTAGTATTCTTTGTTTGTATATTATGTAAAAATGTCCTTTTGGATAATTTACAGAATTTCCATTTCCATTACAAATCCGTTACATATCTTGGTGTTTCTAACCATCCACTCGTTTTTGTTCAACCCCCCGTTATGATAATACATGTATCTTAATACATACAAATGATAGTGAAAACTCAATACGGTGGATCTTTTGAGCCCGCTTCAAGTCAGGATGACTAATTAACCAATCTTGGGGCAAACGGTTTCTTATGTTTATGTTTATTTCCGCTTAACTCTTTAACTCTTATACATGGAAAATGAGACTCAATATTTTTACTGCGAATTTATATATTCTAAATTATCTAATTTATATATTATATATAATATAAGCTGTTTTCTTTCACTCATATAACTATTTGATTTAATTCTTCAATCCGAATAATGAATAAAAAAAAATGAAGATATCTAACTTTACTCAATTCATTCCACCGCTTTCCTAGAAAGGAAGAATAGAGAAAAGTTTATGTCTATATATCAACGAATCGCACGTAGAGATATTGATAACACACATAAAGTTAATGGTATTTCATAACTAATGGATTGAGCAGCAGCTCGTAGACCACCTAAAAAGGAATATTTATTATTTGACCCGTATCCTGACATAAGAAGTCCAATGGGAGCAATACTTGAAATAGCAATCCATAAAAAAACACCAATATTGAGATCCGCTAAAACAAGGCGATAACCAAACGGAACTACTAAATAGCTTACTAAAATTGATATCACTGCTATGGATGGACCGATACTGAATAAACGAGTATCCCCTCTAGATGGAAAAAGATTTTCTTTGAAAAGAAGTTTTGTCCCATCTGCTAGAGCTTGAAGAACTCCCAAAGGACCGGCGTATTCAGGTCCAATACGTTGTTGTATTCCCGCGGATATTTCTCTTTCTAACCATACAATTACCAGTACGCCTATTGTGATTCCCAATACAAGAGTCAAAATAGGAATAAGTAACCATATAATTCCATAGACCCCTTTTAAAAATTCCAATCTAGAAAAAGAATCGATATCTTGTACTTCTGGTGTATCAATTATCATTTCAACGATCAACTTCTCCCATAATGATATCTATACTACCTAGTATTGTCATAATATCAGCCAATTTCATTCTTTTAACTAACTGAGGAAGAATTTGCAAATTGATAAAACCCGGCGGTCGAATTTTCCATCTCCAAGGAAAACCACTCCGATCCCCTATCAGAAAAACCCCCAACTCCCCTTTTGGAGCTTCGACTCTCACATAAAGTTCTTGTTTCGGCAATTCAAATGTAGGAGAAGGTTTTTTACTAATAAAGCGATATTCAAAATCATTCCATTCTGGATTCCTTTCTCTATCAAAGTATCGGGTTTCTAAATTCTCATATGGCCCCCCCGGAATTCCTTCGAGAGCCTGTTGAATAATTTTTATGGATTCCATCATTTCACCAATTCGGACTAGATACCGAGCCAACGAATCCCCTTCTTTTTGCCACTGTACTTCCCAATCAAATTCGTCATAACACTCATACTGATCAACTTTACGAAGATCCCATTGTATTCCGGACGCTCGCAGCATTGGTCCCGATAAACCCCAATTTATTACTTCCTCTCGACCAATAATGCCTACCCCCTCGACTCGTTCTAAAAAAATAGGATTGCGTGTAATAAGTTGTTGATATTCAGCAACCCTTATTAAAAAATAATCGCAGAAATCCAAACATTTATCTATCCAGCCATGAGGGAGATCAGCCGCTACCCCTCCGATCCGAAAATAATTATGCATCATTCTCATACCGGTGGCAGCTTCGAATAGATCATATACTAATTCTCTTTCTCTGAAAATATAGAAAAAGGGAGTCTGTGCACCAATATCCGCCATAAAAGGACCGAGCCATAACAGATGAGAAGCTATACGACTCAATTCCAACATAATTATTCTGATATAGCTGGCTCTTTTAGGTACTTGAATATTTCCCAGCTGTTCCGGTCCATTTACCGTTATTGCTTCTGTGAACATAGTAGCTAAATAATCCCAACGTGTTACATAAGGCAAATATTGTATAATTGTTCGGTTTTCCGCAATTTTTTCCATCCCTCGGTGTAAATAACCCAATATTGGTTCACAGTCAATAACATCTTCACCATCTAGAGTAATGATAAGTCGAAGAACACCATGCATTGATGGATGGTGGGGACCCATATTGACTACCATGAGGTCTTTTCTTGGAGCTGGTATATTCATAGGTTTTTCCTTAATTCATTCTTTCATGAATTGTTGAAAACGAAAAAAAGTTCATTCAAATTCAAGATCTAATAAATCAAATAATTCAAAATGCTTCTTCAAATTAACGAGTTTTTGATTCCCGAATATCCAACCGATTAATTAATTCTTTATAACCTATTCTATTTTTCTTTGACAAATAAGATAGCAGTCGTTGGCGTTTTCCCAGAATTTTACGTAGACCTCTCTGAGATAAATAGTCTTTTTTGTGTAATTGTAAATGTGAAGTAAGTCTTCGTATCCTATTGGTGAAACTAAATATTTGAAATTCAACAGAACCCCTGTTTTCTTCTTTTTCTTCTTGTGAAATAACTGAGATGAATGAATTTTTTACCATAAAATGAAACCCCCTTCTTTTTTTAAGATATTTTTATTGATAGATATCTTTATTGATCAGTAATAATAATGTCACTTGTTTTAGTTTGGTATAGACAATAATCTTAATTTTGTTCTAATTTCGAATTTTATTAAATCAAATTAAATCAATCCGATTTTAATTTAAAAATTCGATTTGAAAAGGTATACAAAAGCATGGTTGTTTTCCGTACTCCAAAAAGATAAAAATGGAGTCCTAAAATCAGAAGATTTTATTGATTCATTTCGAGATCGAATTGATATGTCATTGAATTAGTATCATGTATCAGAATGGAATGTAAGACAATGAATGTGTGCACCTCTTTGTCGTCATAGACCCGCTACGATATGGGAAAGGTAGCAAAAATATACTAGTAATGAATTTTCAATCGTGGATACATATGTATCCTTACCATACCGAAACGACTGCCGTTATTGCTATCAAACCAATACCGATTCATACAAGCTAAATCTTCTAATCGATAATTGGGCCACAGAAATAACTTTAATTTAATAAGTTTCTTTTGATATCCTTTGCTTTTATCCAAAACCTGACTGTTTACCTTATTCCCATTCCCCAATGCTGAATTTTTATGCATATCATTTCTATTCCTAGAATTGAAACAAATTCGAATTCGAAATTCTCTCCGAAGTCTAGGTGATAAAAGATTTTCAGGAACAAACAAATCATAATGATTTTTATCCCTATTTCCAGTCATCTTTTTATATTTGGTAATGACTTCATCAGAATTCTTATCAACATGAGTTTTTTCTCGGTATTTTTGATTCATTTTGTGTTTACTTTGATGAACCAACGAAATACCAATGGTTTGAGACATAATAAATTGCCCATCATTTTTTATAGATAGACGAATTGGTTCAATAATCAAAATTCCTCTTTTGATCAATTCTGTAAGAGTTAAATTTTTCTGAATCATCAGAATATCAAGACTCATTTCTCCCCTCTGAATAGAGGATATAGTTATTTCTCGTGGATTTATCAGTCTAAGCAGGAGACAATATACTTTGATGTTATTAATTATTTTTTTATTTAAAATATCATCCCATCGCAATTGAAAAAGAAAATACCTTTTTAGTAAGAAATCAAACTCCGCTTTTGTATTGTTCTTGTATTGCTTTTTATTTTTATGTTTTTTCATGTCCGAGCCCGTATAATCTTCTTCAACATCTTTTTCTTGGTTTGAAAGAGCAGATTCAAGGTTTGCTTGGTCCGCGGATTCTTTTTGCCCTTTATTTCGTTTTTTTAATTCAAGAGATTTTTTTTCATTGGAGGATATTGATATAAAAGGATCTTTTTTTTTATTTCCAGCGATGCTTTTGTTTTCAATATCAGTAGCGTTTTCATTTATATTAGAATCTAAAAGAAGTAATTTTATTGGTATAACCCACGGTTTTGTTTTATACAAATTATAAAATATTAAAAATTCTGGGAAGAACCAACGTTCAAGATTTGATATGGGACGATTTAGTATTTCTTCATTCATTCCCATCCAATCAAAAAAACTTTTTTGATTGGATAAGTTGATTTCTTGATCTTGATGAATTGTGAGATAAAAAAGATTTTTCTTTTTGATTTTATCAATTATTTGATAATTATTAAGCTTAGCCTTAGTAGATTTTTTATTACTGTTTGGGTCAGTATCAATATTGATCCAAGCCTCGATATCGATTTTCGTTCTAAGACAAAAATCGAGAATTCTCCAATCAAAATATTTTCTATCCAGATTTTTCTCCATATCTCTAATATCATCTTGTACTAGATCCTTATTGCTAGGGATAATAGGAATACCTTCCATCATATAAAAAGATTTTCGTTTATTTGTGTTGGAATTCGAAAAAACTTCTTGGTTATTTTTTACGTGTAATGACGATTCATAAATTGAAGAGTACTTCGTATCTTCAGAATTAATAGATTTATATGCTAACCGATCATATCTATATTGTTTTTTAAAATTCTCTTTTTCATTTAGTAATGAAGCCGTTTCAAAATTATTTTGTTTTTCGTAGTGAATAAATTTTGTTTTTTTAGATGAGTTGCATAAATCCTTATTTTGATTCATACAGTGTTGATTGAATTGATTTCGCCATTTTTGTGGTACTAGTCTAGACCATCTAATCTGAGATATATCATATTGATAATGATTCCTTAACCAATTTGTCCATTGATCTATTCCAGAATTCTGACGATTCTTATGTCTTAATTGAGAATGAAAAAGTTCTTGTGTTCCAACAAAATAATCCTTTATTTCAGTCTTAATAAAAGGGGCTGCTCCATTATATTGAAAGACAGATTTTAACTTATAAAAATCAAAATTAATAAATTGGGTTTGGGAGAGTTTGTAAAATACATAGGCTTGTGAAAAGTGGGATAAGTCACAAAAAGTATTTGAATTCTTATTACTAATATTAGTATTATAAAGTGCCTTTTTTATAGTCGAAATAAAGTGAATTAAACTTTGATTTGTTTTATCCATTTTTTCTTGATTTGTTTCATTATTGGTAATGTATTTATTAATAATTTTTTTTATTGATTCAAGAAATGGTTGTGTATTGATCCTAGGAATATTAATGATCCACAGAAAGATATCTATGTATACCCTTTCAATGAAAAATTTCATAAAATAATGTAATTTGCGTATTAGTCGAGCATTTTTTCTTTTTAATATCTGCAAAATCTTTTTTTGTGATTCCAACCCTTTATCATCATCACTTATTTTGTTAGAACTAATATTTCGATCCGGAATTCGAAATCCGCCCTTTTTTTTATTTGTAATTTTTTCTATTTGGTTTATGATTGTGCTTGTTCTATCAGTTAGATCCTGCATTTTTTTTTCTGTCAATGAATAATTTGTCCAATTCCGAGGTATAGTTTCAATGGATGATGGTATAGTTTCAATGGACAATTCATCAATCATCAGATTACTGGTTATAGAATCTTTTTTAGTTTTACTCAATTCATATACTTTTCTTTTTCTCAATCCAAATAATAGAATTGGATTTATTTGTGAGAGTTCTTTTTTTATTTCTTTTAAAAAAAGAATCCTTTTAATGACCCATTTTTTTGTTTCTTTTAAAACATTTACAAACAATTTTGTTTTTTCTTTTAAAATTCTTAGAATTAGAAAGCATTTCTTTTTCAATTTTCTAATTTTTCTTTTGAGTTCTTTAAAAATGGGTTCAAAAAATGAAAGTTGTTTTCTGGGAGAATCAAAAGGGAATTCAGCTTCCATTCCAAAAATTGTTAAAAAACAAAAATCATTTTTTGAATCTTTCTTTTTCATTGGATCATTATAAGGGGCTCGTGGGTTAGATGTGTGCCAAGGTTTCAGACGAAAAGGAAATAGGATCTTAATCTGAATACCGTCTGTTAACCAGTTTTTTGGAAATTCTTTTTCTGATAATTGAACGCCATTATAGGTGCATTTAACATACATTTCTCGATTCCAATCTTTAAAATCTTCGGACCATTCGGGAAATTGAAACAATAGCATACGGGCGGTATTTTTAACTATTATCAATGAAGGCAATATAATATATTTTCTAAGAATCGATTGGGTTACTAACAAAAAACCTCTTAGTACTTGAGCAAGTAAAATACTATCCCAGGCTTCCGCTATTTCTATACGTACTTTCTCCTTTCTTTTGGCTTCCTCTTTTTTATCCTCTTCCTTTTTTTTCTCACTTTCTTCTGTGGTTTTCTCTTTATAATCCGAAATTTTGAGTTCTGTGTTTGTCCACATAAAATTTCTCAAAATTAGGTTTATACGTTCGGAAATATCAAAAGAAAAAATGGGGGATTTGTCTATTCGGTCCAAAAAGAGGGGGGAATGCGCATCTGCCTCAAAGAATTTCCAAGTAACTATTTTACGTCTTTGAGCACGCACAGAGCCTTTGATTATGTCTCGACGAAAATTCGATTGTTGTGAATAATGTATCAAAGCCACTTGGTCTGTTTGATCAGTA